CCAAAATCGTTGTAGATCGAACCAATCATTAGTTCCCAACCATGGGTTGAGTGAAACCCGATCCATAAATCAGTAACTAAAAGAATTGAAAAAGCTTTGATTGTATCACTTAAGTTATAGAGAAATTCCTGAATCCAAGAATTTAGAATGAAAAGTTCTTCATTACCCAGAAAAAGATAACCACTTAGTATAGCGAAACAGATTAGGTTTGTAGAGAAATGCAAAATTATATGGAAATGAGATTCATTTTGTCTTTGGACCAATTGTATTGTTTCCTTGTGCATTCCTATACGAAACCTTTGCATATGTGTCTCCGAGTACTCCTTTATCATTTCGTCCAACAGGAATAGTTCTTCTAATTCCATAAATTTTTCTAGAACATTTTTCTCTTGAATATCATTCAAAAGGATTTCGGATTGCCTGGTATTCCACCAATTAAGAACCCAAGTTTCTAGACATTTCTTAAATGAGAGAGAAACCCACCAGGGCAAAAAGAGTATAGACACAAGATATGGGAGGGAAGCCAATGCTTTCTTTTTTTTCATTCTGTATGCGTGATGTAAATTGTTAATGAACCTTTTTCATTCGTCGATTCTATCTGAGATTTCTATGAAGCACGAATTATATAACAAGAAGAAGGTATCGAACCTATGGATCTTTTCCTATTTTTGTTTTTGTGTAAGAATTGAGTCTTTAGGATCTAGAATAGAACATACAAGAAAGGCCCTTTTCGAATGAAAAAAAAAAGAAGTAAATATTCTTTCCATATTCCAGAGATCGCAATTAGGCAAATTGTAACCGATTTCCCCTTCATTTATTCCTTTCGATGAATACTCCGAAAACCCATTTTGAACTAACGAATATAATTTGGATTTAAAGACGAACTCTACCAAATCATTTAATTCTTTTATTTCTATTTCGAATTCAAAAGATTTCACTGTCTAACCGCAGTGCGGAGATAGGGTATCAATTCAAAGGACGAATTATGTTTTACGAAAACAAAAGACATGTTAGGATATTTGATGAATCTACACTACACTTATTAGACCTTTTGATAGTATAAAGAGTGAAGCTGGACGACATGTGTATGCATATACAAAATAGTTTTTGTGTACAAATCTCCTTAATCTATTTTTTTTTTTTTTTTCTTTTTCATATATTTTATTTGATTAATTCTATTAGATTTTTAGATTTTATTAATATTGTTCCATATACGTTCTCCTGATAGATGTATTAAGTTCCTTCTCTCATGCTGATATTTATTCTTTAGTTTCTTTAGTTCATTTCAAAATACTTCAATGGGTACGCGCAAGAAATAGGCCAATTCGGCAGCTTTTTGTTCAATTTCTCGTGGAGTCAAATTCTCATCAGTACGGGTCAACGGAATGGCTCCTTGGCCCCTGATTTCCATATAAAGGACACGACGAGGAAAAAGACCCTCTCTCACCTCCATTCTGATTGATTGGATATCTTTCAGAAAGATACGAATGAAGATGCGACGATTTATTCCAGGAAATCCCCAACGAAAAAGGGACATTATCCCTTCTTTTCTATCAAATCGGTCATAACCACTACCTACATTCCATGAAATTGTGCACCACAAATAAGAACTAATGAATAGACCTGCGATTCCATAGAAAGACATCACGATCCCTTGGGGGAAAAAAAGAATTTGCTGAGACGGAAATACGGATATCAGATTTTTACCAAGATAACTGGAAGTTCCAACCACTAAGAATCCTAGTGAACCTAAAAAAAGGATACAGGCCCAGCAAAAATTACTTGTTTTTCGAGACCCCGTTATAAGTTCTATCCATAAATGTTCTGATCGCCAGTTCATACTATACTAGATCCAGTTGCATTCTATTGGAATTGATATTGGAATTGATAGAATAACCCAAATGGATTTGACTCGACTTTTATTGCTTGATCCCTAAGTAACTTTCATTAACTAGCAGCATTCCGGCAGGAACCATTAGAAATAATTGGTTAGATACATTGAGTTTCTATTTCAAAGATTTTTCAAAAAAGATTTGCGGATCATTTTGAATTGAATCATTTAATTGATTAAGCTATAACTGCATATACATGCATTAATGCGTATATTATCCATCGATATACATAACAACGGTATACATAACAAAACAACTCTTACATTTGTTTTCGGAAAGTCCACATAGCATATATCCTACCCTATTACATTAAAAAAAAGTATCTGTATGATGATCTAGTGTTGAAATAAATTGATGAGATTTGGTCCCATCATATTTAGACAATCTTATTTCTTTGAACATAAAGAGATAAAGAAGCCATTGCGATTGCCGGAAAGACTAGGCCCACTAAAGGAACAAAAATAGAGGGAAAGTTCAAATCTATCATAGAATGGGTACCTCGATTTCATATTTCTATTATAATTAGAGATTATAATTATAAAGATATCTTATGATAAGTCTATCTATTAGAAATAATATTCAGATAATATTCATATGAAATATTTCACAATCAATAACGAATGTAGAACTCAACGAAGCGTACTTATTCCTCTTTCTACACGAATATGTAAGAGAATCCTGCTTTCAGAAATTGGATTCTTCTTCTCCCATCCTTATCTTCATCGTCTTTCTATCTTTCCTTTCAAAACACCTTTTTTTTTTGAAAAGAAAGATAGAAACGAGTTTCTTAGGAGTTTCCAACTTTAACCAATCTTATCCAACAAACATGGATTCCTAGTGAAAAACGGGAGTTCTCGCTAAATAGAAAGAACTCCTATATTCTGATTATTTTTTATTTGAATATTTATTTATTTTGAATCTTCATTCAAGGGAAGGAAACCGTGTAGCTGAAATAACTCATTCAGAACACCTTTTAAAAGATTACGTGGTACGATTGGGTCGAATAAGCCCTTATGGAATAAATACTCAGCCGTTTGTGAACCGTCAGGTACTGTCTTTTTCAATGTTTGTTCAATTACTCTTTTACCCGCAAACGCAATGTAGGCATTAGGTTCAGCAATAATGATATCTCCCAACATACCAAAACTTGCTGTAACTCCGCCAGTTGTAGGAGATGTAAGGATTGATACATAGAATAACTTTGTATTTGATTGATAATCATATAAAGCAGAAGATATTTTAGCCATTTGCATCAAGCTCAAACTCCCTTCTTGCATGCGTGCTCCTCCAGAAGCACACATAATAATGATAGGTAGAGATCGATTAGTAGCATACTCAATCAAACGGGTGATTTTCTCACCTACTACGGATCCCATACTACCTCCCATAAACTGAAAATCCATAACTCCCATTGCTATGGGAATACTATTTAGTTGACCTACACCCGTTTGAACAGCTTCAGTTAAACCCGTTTTTATTTGATAAAAAGAGATGCGATCTATATAAGGTTCCTCCTCTGAATGAAATTCAATGGGGTCCATAGAGACCATATCTTCGTCCATAGGCTCCCAAGTGCCAGGATCAATAAAGAGTTCGATTCTATCTGAACTACTCATTTTCAAATGATATCCGCAGTGTTCACAAATATTCATTTTTGAACTAAAAAATTTTTTATAATTTAATCCATAACAATTCTCACATTGAACCCATAACTGTTTGTATTTTGTATTTATATCGAAATCATTAGATTTTTCTATTATATTGAAAGAACTGCTACTAGTTTTGACACTAGGATTTCCACTTTCAATACTACTTGTACTTTCCGCACAAATGAAACTAGAAATGTAACTGTCGATATCACTGTAAATGTCACTATTAAGACTGATTTCAAAACGAAGATAACTGTCAATGCAACTATTAATATGATTATTCCAATTAGATTGAGTATCATACATGGAATAATAATAGTAGTAATTACTACTATTAGACCCACTATTCAAATAACTAGGAAAAAGAATCTCTAGTTCACTCAAAAAAGAACTAGCATTGTCAATATCAAAAATATGATTGTCAATATCAAAATATACAGAATAAGTGTCACCATTACTATTTCTAACTAAAAAAGTATGATCAGAGATCAAACTCCAAATATTCCTGCTATCAAATAAATAATTTAGATAATGAATATTACTTAAACTATAACTGTCCTTACTAGGGATCTTTTTCTCCGCATCATTTAGAATAGTTTCTTCACTTCCACTGGTATGTCCAAGAGCATCAAGACTATCCATTGATTTACTTAGTCCACACCTATGTTCTAACTTCTTGTTAGACAATATCGAATTGAACCAACATTTTTCCATAGATTCTATCTGCCCCCTATTTTAGGAAAACCTAATACTAATAGATGAATAGTCATTCAATGAAGAAAAAATCATTTTACTATTTCTTTTTTCTTTCTCATCAGAATTCCAATAAAGCATATGATCCAATCATTAAGATTGTTAATGAAAAACGAGCGAGTCTTGAAAATAAAGGATTCTCCTTTTGAAGAATCTGGTGAATCATTTCAATATTATGATAGTGATTATAATAGAATCTTTTCCTCAAAAAAAGATAAAAGATATATAAAGACAGGTTTCTCTCATGTCAAACTTTCAATTCTCATCAAAAAGATACATAGTTGTTTCTTCCCATAAAGTAAATCCATAAAGTAAAAAGGAATTATCGTCTCGTAGAATCTCGTGTCATATAATCAAATAATAAAATGAGTCTCTATTACAACAGGGAACGAAAAAGACAATATACAGGATAGGGGTAGAAGGAATCCTTCTCTTGGCTTGATCTATGGCCTGAAACTAAGGAATATAAAATGATCCACCAATCCAATCCCAAGGATCCATAATTTAGCCTATGGCTCCAACAATAAATAATAGAATAGATAAATAGATAAGTAGATAAGTTGTTTAGTCTTCCTTCGATCTTATCTTCTTATGTTTAGATTTTGTATATACTTGTATATTGTATATTTGTATATATATATATACAAATATACAATATACAGATATAAAAGATATATACAAATACACAAAGACCCTCATAGTTCAT